TTAAAAAAAAAACTCCAAAGTATACTTTTTTGTAGATCGAGGTAAGAAATATACTTCGAATATTTTTTTTTCTATTTACTTTTTTTATCTATCTGTCAGATTATTTAATATTGTATTGAATTTATTTAATAATAAGAGACTGTAATGTAAGTGAAAGTCTCTTTCTCGCATCCATTAATTACCCGAAAAAATATCGTATGCATCGATATGAAAAGAAAATATTTGATACGCGAAGCCATGATTTAATGGATTTATTTTTCTATAGATATATCATATCATATCATATCTTATCTTATAGAAATAATCGAAATATAAATTGATCTTTTCTTGTGTTCGGAAAAAAAAAGATATTTAAAATTCAAATGACTTGTATGTTGGAACTTGGAATAAGCCCTTCCGCGTGAAGGAAGGGAATAGAATAGTAATTTATTCATTCCTATAGAACCTCTAGGAACAAGAAGATTTAATCGAAAATATCGACAGATTCTTACGGAGTCCAAACCAAAGAAGTATGAAAAACAAAATAAAAAAAAAAAAAAAGATCCACTGTTCAAATTTCATCTCTATCGAATTTGAATATCAGAATAGTAGATATAGTTATGATTCAATGGGTTAGGTCCACTTACTTTTTTTTTAATAATCTTTCCAATTTTTTTTGATTGGAATAATCGAAAATAGGAATATCTGGCAATTAAAGGAGATATCATTATTCATTATAATTATTCATTATAAAAAAAAAATAGAAATAATAATCAAAATGTTCCACTTTCTAACTAGAATTAGTTTACTATATTCGAATTCATTAGAATGATAACTTATTAGAATTAGAATTCATAATTCCATTTTCTAATGAAATTCTACGATTCCTTAGTTTTTTTATTACAAATATCAACAATATCTCTATTCTTCCTTCAAATATGAATACTACTGCTGGAGTTTTATAAAAAAAAAAGTAAAAAGCCCCTTATCGGATTTGAACCGATGACTTACGCCTTACCATGGCGTTACTCTACCGCTGAGTTAAAAGGGCCCCGTTTGATTCAATTCCTGAATAAGGAACTAGCCAATATGAGCCTAGTACATATATTTGTTACTGCATATACTTATATATAGATAAGATTAGAGTATATGTACATAGATATATTTTATCTGCATAGCGACTCATTAAGGAACAAAAAATTGGATTTAGCTAGTGAATAGAGTATAGTTAATAAAATGGTTTATTGATATTGGATTTGATAAATATCAATGTGATAAATATCAATGTAATGAATTATTTCAAAACCGATTCGAATTGAAGTCATCCTCATCATAACGAAATTCATTTCATTGATACATATACCCACCAATTCCAATATTTCATCGAATCATTGATAAATGGATTCAATTTGTCCTGTCCCTCAACCAAATTCTTATTGAAAAAAAAAAAACAATTTTCAATAACTTGTTGATCCCTATCTTTCTTACCCGATTTCCAGATTGATTCTCGTTTTTTTATTTCCCGGCTTGGTGTGAGATAGAAATATACCTATCGAATCTTAACAATGAATGAAAGTGAAAGAAATGAAGTTTAAACCCCTCACCTTTTCCAGCAAACCAAACATTCCGTCCTATCTTTCTTTCGCATTACTTATCTTTTTTCTATTTTTTTTTTAGAATTCTAGATTGGCGATTGGAATGAACAATTTCGAAATCTAAATGATGAATCAAAAAATTCTATGGAATTTTGAAAGATGGAAAGATCCTTCTGATCGAATCATATCATTCCATTATATTGACAATTTTAAAAAAACTGTTCATACTATGTTCATAGTATAATGGCGGTCGGGCAAGTATGCCCCCATCGTCTAGTGGTTCAGGACATCTCTCTTTCAAGGAGGCAGCGGGGATTCGACTTCCCCTGGGGGTAGGGTACTACGAAAGGAAGTTGATCGTGGATCATCAATAAAGACTGAAATTTATTCTTCCTGGGTCGATGCCCGAGCGGTTAATGGGGACGGACTGTAAATTCGTTGGCAATATGTCTACGCTGGTTCAAATCCAGCTCGGCCCAATAATTTGCCGATCCACCATGAAATGATATAACCCATTTGTTGTTCTCCGGAAATGCCCGATGTGCTCTGATACGGAAGAACAAAAATATGATACATCCCTAGCGCTATTTATTTTTTTTTCCGTATTACGTATTTTTTTTCACAAATTAGGATCTTGCTAATGATCTAGATTCCTATCAGGATCTGTAAGTATAAAGTCTAAGGAAAGGATTAAAGTAAATAAACAAAAAAAAAGACTCTTTTTTATTTTCATTGATTCATTTTTTAATAGATTTGGCAATAACGAACGGATTACGAGTAATCCGTGTCGATCTCGCTAAAGTGTATATCCATATAGATATCAAAATATAAAAAAGTCCCGCCTCCGTCAGTTACAGCACAACGATTCGAATCTAAAATCGAAAAAGAAAGGGTTTGAATGAAATCGTAAGAATATGTATGCTATACGCTTTTTTCCCTGGGATTGTAGTTCAATTGGTCAGAGCACCGCCCTGTCAAGGCGGAAGCTGCGGGTTCGAGCCCCGTCAGTCCCGATGGATACAAATCCAATAAAAAAAGACATCAATTCTCGTGTGTGAAAGAAAGGGAATAAAAATAACAAACATAATCTCATTCCTAACAGGGATCCCTCTTTTTTTTTTCTTTTTTTTTCTTTTTAGTTTAATAGTTTAAGGTAAAGGTTCCGACGAAGAAAGAAAAAAACTCTTAAAATAAAAAAGAAAAGGAATTATTGATTACATCAGAAATATAATTTTGGAATTTGGTATGGATAAAAGATCTTCCTATGTTATATTATTCAATTCTCGACGATGAATCGATTTGATAGTGATAGCTCAGATATTGTTATTCATGATATTGATCTGATTTGATATCATCGAGATTTAATTTATACCATTGAATTTACCGACGAAAGATTTATCATCTTTATGGGATTAAATCCCGAGTTATTTATTGGAAATAAAAGAGAAATAAAACATAGAGATTATGGAAGTAAATATTCTCGCATTTATTGCTACTGCACTGTTCATTCTAGTTCCTACTGCCTTTTTACTTATAATTTATGTAAAAACGGTAAGTCAAAATGACTAATTTTACTTAATCATGACTTCTTAATTCTTATCAATGGAATGATTGAAAAAAAAAAATGAAAAAGGATTTCAATTTCGGGTCTTAGTCTTAAATGAAATGATCGGACTAGAATAGAATCAGCAGAATTCTATGAAATCCAGATAGTATGGTAGAAAGAAATAGATTTGATTTCTTTCTACCATACTATCTATCTATTATTGTAGTGTATAAAGTTTTACTCTATAAAAATAGAGATTTAATATGGATCAATCTACAATATGTATATGTATCTTCATATTCATATATATATAGATTATATATTCCATATATGGAATGTACATAGCATAGCGTCCCAATTTTTTTTTCTTTGTTTCATTATTGGTTCCAATCAATCTGAAATAATCAAAAAGCAACTCTTATTCTTCCGATTCGAATTTATAGATTTCTGATTATTTTCAATACCAATCCCGGTATCATATTAAAAAAAATAATAAAGTAATCTTTTTAGCATTCCGAAGAAGTAATTTATTAAATAGTTGTTATTAAATAGTTGACAGATGATCCGGGAGTTCTATGAGAAAATTTTTCGTATTTCGAAAAGATTGGTGGTCAAACCCACAACCTATTTTTAACGTTTGAACCATGATATGAAATGAGTTCAATAAAGCATAAATCCAATTTCGAACCTAAAATACAAATAATAAAATAAAACAAGCGGTAAGGTAAATATGTAATAAATACGTAATATGGTATTCGCCTACGGCAACGGCAATATCTTATTATGTGTAGTATCTCGTTAGACAACTCCTATGTCTATTTTTTTTCCTATAGAAATTGTGTATCGCTTAATAACTAATAACTAATAACAGAACTCTTTTCTTTTATCTTTGAAAAAAAAAAAGAAAAAAAGAGAAGGAGGGCACAAAAAAAATAGAGTAGGAGTGAGGGGGGGTTCCGCGGTTCCTCATTTTCCATATATAACTTTGGTAAGAGCCAGTTCATCGAAATAGAAATCTTAGGAAGAATTCGGAAGGAATAGGAGAGTAAATTTCCTATTATTTGTATTCCCTTGACTTTCAAAATACGAACATGGGAATAATTCAAATATTTGTTTGATTGAAAGAGTATTTTCTATTTCTATATTATCCATAGAATACAATAGAATTCCGAAATGCAGATATATTTGAATTCAAATAATTAGTATGAATTCAATACTTAAATTCAAATTCAATAGTTCAAAAAATTTCAGAACCCAGCTATAAAACAAAATTGATACAGTTTGATCCCTTAACTCAATTAGTAGTGCCTTTAGAGTCCACTTCTTCCCCATACTACGAGGGAAAGAGAAAATGTAAAAACTACCATTAAAGCAGCCCAAGCAAGACTTACTATATCCATGTAAATTTTGTCTCCTATCTATATTATCTATATCAATATGAAGGAATTATTTCATTATTGTTCACTAATTCTTCTTGTATTATTTTATTTTTTTTTTTGTATTATTCACTAAGAATACTATTCTTATAGTGAAATCGCTGGTACAGAGTCAAAAAGGGATTCTGGGCTAACACCATTGACGAAACAATCCAAGAAATCCAATTAGAACATCTAACAAGTTCTTATCTGATTTCTAGTAGAATCGGAAAACATTAAGTTAAGCATAAACAAAATATCCAGCGACATCTTTGGAAGTATTGAGGGAATGAATGTTACTAACAGGTAGGAATAATAAGACCTATGTTTTATTTTGTCCCCCTCCCCATTTCATTAAGTAAAAAATAAAAATATAGAATCAAGACAGATTACTTTGCATACTGATACTCTTATTTCCATCTCTTATTTCCATTTGATTTAATCCTTACCGTCTCCTGATTCGTTCTCTAAAACCATCGGAAGACGGCCTATTAAATTCTTTGACTACGAAATTCTCTTTGACTAGAGGTTACCGAAAAGAAAGAATCTATTTTTTATTATTTTCTAATTTTATTAGAATAATATATTCAATACTAATATATTCAATAATAAAAAATAAAATAAATAAAAATAATAAATAAATATTAAATAATATATAAATATTAAATAATTAAATAAAATTAAATAATATATAAATATTAAATAATTAAATAAAATTAAATAATAATATTAAAAAAAAAAAAAGAAAGCCAATTAGCTATTCAATCTAACTAATCTAACTAATATTGATCTAACTAATATTGAATAAATGCGGGAGTGCTCATATACTTTCATGAGTCTGTATATTTCATCTGCCCCTTCCCGAACTGAAAATGGAATTAGATTCTCTGTCCCACCTACCCCTATTCAATCTAATTCAAGACTCAGTCAGTAGACGGACACTACAGTAGTAGCGGAGTGAAAGGACTATGATTTCAAGATTTATCGATTCCCTTTCACTACTAGAATCTTTCCTTGAATCCGAGACGAAAAGATTTCCAGCATTTTATTTTAGAGAACAAGCCTCCCGATGTTTAGAATTTAAAAACAAACAAGTCTCAAGAGTCCTTTTCCCCTGCTTGCTTCTGCTGGAAAAAGAATTTTCAATTCTATCAACAAAAAGGAATAAACTATTTCAATTCTCTTGTCGATCAGGCGACACCCGGATTTGAACTGGGGAAAAAGGATTTGCAGTCCCCCGCCTTACCGCTCGGCCATGCCGCCAAAACGATACAAAATAAATATATGAGAATACCCCCCCCTTTTTTTTTCTATTGAAAAAACAAACGTGCACCTTCAGTCACAAAAGCCAAAATTTCAGGACAAATCGGAACCGTTAACTATTAATTCCTGAACGATTCTTGAATTTGAATCTAAAATGGTTTTTTCTTAATTTCTTAATGAGATAAGAAAATCCAAATTTACCACGACATGTGCTGTCCCGAACGAATATGACTGCAATTGCAATAAAGTAAGAGACATATATATATAGATAGCTATAGCTGGAGTTAGATCTGTGCATATTTAATAAATACAAGCCTTATTACGAACTCCAATCGGATTCTCAAATTCTAAAAAAAAATAGGTAAAAATATCTCTCTTCTCTGCGAATTCTAATTCTTTTTTGAACAATTGAAAAGGTTCAGTGCTAAAAAAAATCAATTCTATATTCTTTCTGATTATTAGATTAGGTCTTTATCTCATTGAGTAGAATTGAGTAGAATTGAGTAGAGCAAATCCCGAATTCATTTTTTTTTTCTGGTATCCAATCGAATTGGAATATGTAATATCATAATACATGGTAGAAAAATGGAATCAATTTTTTGTTTTGATATTCTTAAAAAAACTTCAGAAGTCTAGAGAAGTCTAGGTGGAATTTTTCAATTCGTTTCCATTTAGAATTTAGATTCTATCTATTTGTTTTGTTGCAAATTCCAATTTGAGTATAAACTTCTATTTATTCCTCTTTTCATAATAGGTATTTCATACACGGAGTTAGGTAAAATTTCATGTGATTCAGTAAAAAAAACAGAGATTCCATTATTGCTAAATCTATTCATGTGATTCGATGAAGAATGACAGCAAATCGTGGGATATTTTCTATAAAAGAAATGGGGAAATTGAAAATGCTTGGGGGTGGAAATGAGGGAATGTCTACAATACCTGGGTTGAATCAGATACAATTTGAAGGGTATTGTAGGTTCATTGATCGGGGCTTAACAGAAGAACTTTATAAGTTTCCAAAAATTGAAGATACAGATCAAGAAATTGAATTTCAATTATTTGTGGAAACATACCAATTGGTAGAATCCTTGATAAAAGAAAAAGATGCCGTATATGAATCACTTACATATTCCTCTGAATTATATGTATCCGCGGGATTAATTTGGAAAAGCAGTAGGGATATCCAAGAACAAACTATTTTTATTGGAAACATTCCTCTAATGAATTCCCTGGGAACTTCTATAGTAAATGGAATATACAGAATTGTAATAAATCAAATATTGCAAAGCCCTGGTATCTATTACCGGTCCGAATTGGACCATAACGGAATTTCGGTCTATACTGGCACCATAATATCAGATTGGGGAGGAAGATTAGAATTAGAGATTGATAGAAAAGCAAGGATATGGGCTCGTGTGAGTAGGAAACAGAAAATATCTATTCTAGTTCTATCATCAGCTATGGGTTCGAATTTAAGCGAAATTCTAGAGAATGTTTGCTACCCTGAAATTTTCTTGTCTTTCCTGAATGAAAAGGAGGAAAAAAAAATTGGGTCAAAAGAAAATGCTATTTTGGAGTTTTATCGACAATTTGCTTGTGTAGGCGGAGATCCAATATTTTCTGAATCTTTATTTAAGGAATTACAAAAAAAATTCTTTCAACAAAGATGTGAATTAGGAAGGATTGGTCGACAAAATATGAA